GATTCATAAATGGTTCGTAGAGGGAAGGTCGAACTAGGTATATGGAATTGAATGGCGATAAGTTAACTCTTGTCAAGGGTTAGACGCATCCTTATTAAATCCGATTGCATTCAAGATGAAGAAAGAGTGGGTTTACATTGTGGAAGAAAGACATGTATATGTGATATTAGATATTGACTAGTTATATACGAGCTAAAGATATATCTAAATTTCCCTACTAATCGAATATGAGTGTAGATGGGGATTCTATAGAAGTCCTTCTGTCTCATATGTGACTGTGAGTTGAACATGAAGTCAATAAAAAAATCGAAGAATTCAAAGTCAAAGAGCGGTTCGGGACAAAGAAACGGAAAAACTAAAGTTGTATGGATTCACAAAGACTTTCTCGAGAGAAACTAAAAAAGAGATATCAAAGTAGTTTTGATAATTCAAGAATGTTATTACTTGAATTCGAAGTTCGTAATTACTTTGACTGGATGAATCGTAGCAATCGAATAATTAAGTCATAGTTCATTGGTTGAATGTATCATTAACCATTTTTTTTTTGGTACGAGGAACTTATCATGAATCCACTGATTTCTGCCGCTTCCGTTATTGCTGCTGGATTGGCTGTAGGGCTTGCTTCTATTGGACCTGGAGTTGGTCAAGGTACTGCTGCGGGTCAAGCTGTAGAAGGTATCGCGAGACAGCCCGAGGCGGAGGGAAAAATACGAGGTACTTTATTGCTTAGTCTAGCTTTCATGGAAGCTTTAACAATTTATGGCTTGGTTGTAGCATTAGCACTTTTATTTGCTAATCCTTTTGTTTAATATTATAAATATGAAAAATTTTTATTTTTCATATTTTATTGCCTTGGACTTGTGCTTTGCTTTTTCGAATTATATAAAGATTTCATTCCTAGAATTACTTATTCGTTGAGAAAATAACCCACGGGAAGGGCTGATTTGCGGATGAGGAATTAGCATACAAACTCGCTTTCATCCTTCCCGTTTGTGTTCGTAGGCCTTTTAAGAGGGGTTGCAACCAAGAAGGTAATTCAATATTTCTAAATCTAATAGATTTTTGATTCGATTTAGAAAGTAGGAAACTAGAAATATATAGATATAGGGCAAAGTAATACAAAAAGAACTCTGTTCGATTTTTTAGTCTATCTATAGAGGAGATCATATGAAAAATGTAACCGATTCTTTCGTTTCTTTGGGCCAATGGCCATCCGCCGGGAGTTTCGGGTTTAATACCGATATTTTAGCAACAAATCTAATAAATCTAAGTGTAGTGCTTGGGGTCTTGATCTTTTTTGGAAAGGGAGTGTGTGCGAGTTGTTTATTTCAAGAATAGGCTGGATCCAACCAGATGTACTTTTTCTCTTATAACTAGGAAAGTTATACCTAAGAAAGAAGGGTGCATGATCTCGCGAATTACTTCTGAATAAATTCAGAAATCATATGTAAGAACTATAGCATTTCGTAATTTATTGGAAAATCCACTTTGATTCTCTATCAACCAATAATATGGGCCCATTAACATGGTTAAAGCTAAACTGTTTGAAGTCCAGACGCAGCATGGTACTCTTTCTACCACTATGTTAATATAGAGATGGTTTCAAATAAATAATTTTTATCAATAGAGAACACTCATATTGATAAAATGATTTGAACTACTTATTGGGGATTTTATCCCCTTTTTTAGCCAATGCTGAATCGATGACCTATGTATTGTGTATAAAGTAAGAAAAACTTCTTGGATTAAAAAAGTAAACAATTTTGCTGACAATTACATATTTTTTGTTTGGTCAGAAGAGTCCTCCGAATTTTTTTGTCTTCGATTAGTTTGAGATTTTGATTTCATTTTGGAATATGACAAGAGAATAGAGGATAGGCTCATTACATTAACAAGAAAGATATGGTAATTTACATTGAGCGTGAGAGCCAAATGAATCGAAAGATTCATGTTTGGTTCGGGAAGGGATCATGGAATTTTTGAAATGAATGGAAAGATAATCTACTTTCATTAAGTGATTTATTAGATAATCGAAAACAGAGAATCTTGAAGACGATTAAAAATTCAGAAGAATTGCGCGAGGGGGCCATCGAACAGCTGGAAAAAGCCCGGACTCGCTTACGTAAAGTAGAAATAGAAGCAGATCAGTTTCGTGTGAATGGATACTCTGAGATAGAGCGAGAAAAATTGAATTTGATTGATTCAACTTATAAGACTTTGGAACAATTAGAAAATTACAAAAATGAAACTATAAATTTTGAACAACAAAAGGCCAGTAATCAAGTCCGACAACGGGTTTTCCAACAAGCCTTACAAGGAGCTCTAGGAACTCTGAATAGTTGTTTAAACAGTGAGTTACATTTACGTACTATCAGTGCCAATATTGGCATATTGGGGGCGATGAAACAAATAACGGATTAGTCCTTCTACATTTAGGCATTATTTTTGATTTATTTATTTTTTTTTTTTCAAAAAAGAATTAAGAAATACTCATGGTAAC